AAAGACTTATATAAAGTATGAAATAAATATGAAATCTACCACAAAAAATTAATATTTTTTAGGAATTTAAGGCGGAAATGGACGTATTTTTTTCTTTTAATAAATATCTATTTTGTACATTTCAATTTGAATTAGGAACTCCGCGTACAAGTGGTAAGTCATTAACTACATATACACATCCGGTCATATATGTATTACCATTATGTATTACAAATTACAATAAAATTACAATAACGAATACAGAAAGAGGAGTTTTTAAAATGCGAGATCTAAAAACATATCTCTCCGTGGCACCGGTAGTAAGTACTCTATGGTTCGGGTCTTTAGCAGGTTTATTGATAGAGATCAATCGTTTTTTTCCGGATGCGTTGATATTCCCCTTTTTTTCATTCTAGCTATTGATATGGGAAGGGGAAGAAGATTAGAGATACAATCAAATATCTGTAACTAATCCCTACCCCTCCCTTCTTTTTTTCTTTGTTTTTTCTTTTTTTCTTTTTTTACTTATTCTTTCTAAAAAAAAAAAAAAACAAAGAAAAAGCGGTTTCACCCTCAGTGAAACTATGAACTCGGGCTCAGGCTCAAATTAAATTAATAATAGAATGGAAATGCGGTGGTTGGGGCAACAATATCATACAAGATACTTAACTGAAAATGAAATACTGTACGGCAATTAAAAATTATAAATATAGTTAGAAATCATTATATTACTTATTATTTATTACTATATTGATTGCAACAAAATATTTCTTTCATAATTTGATTTCGAGTTACCTGCTTCTATTTTTGTGTCCTTTCTTCTTCCTTGCTTCGGGTCGGAAAATTAAAGAATTGAATGAATCAAAAACCAAAGGAGGTTCATGGCTAAGGGTAAAGATGTCCGAGTAACGGTTATTTTGGAATGTACCAGTTGTGTTCGAAATCGTGTTAATAAGGAATCAATGGGCATTTCCAGATATATTACTCAAAAGAATCGACACAATACGCCTAGTCGATTGGAATTGAGAAAATTCTGTCCCTGTTGTTACAAACATACGATTCATGGGGAGATAAAGAAATAGATCGAACCGATCGCTCGTGTGTCAGTCTTCCAAGGAAGATGAAAAATTACATATTATATATAACAATATATATATATAATTTATTTGAATTTATTTTTGAATTTATTTAAATATAATTTATTTAAATATAATTTATTTATTAAAATTTATTATTTATTTATTATTTATTAAATATAATTTAATTTATTTAAATATAAACAAATAAATATAAACAAACCAAATCCTATTTCGATCGGATCAAAGATGATGTAGAATTAAGAAATAGGATTGGGATTTTCAGGATAAGGAATAAACAAACCATGGATAAATCCAAGCGAATCTTTCTTAAATCTAAGCGATCTTTTCGTAGGCGTTTGCCTCCGATCCAATCGGGGGATCGAATTGATTATAGAAACATGAGTTTAATTAGTCGATTTATTAGCGAACAAGGAAAAATATTATCTAGACGGGTGAATAGATTGACCTTAAAACAACAACGATTAATTACTATTGCTATAAAACAAGCTCGTATTTTATCTCCGTTACCTTTTCTTAATAATGAGAAACAATTTGAAAGAAGCGAGTCAACCGCTAGAGCTGCTGGTCTTAGAACCAGAAAAAAATAGGTTGACTCTTCAATTGAATTGAATCAAAATAAAATTCCAATCCAAACTCAAATGCGGATTGACGTTTTTTTTTTTGTTCGAAAAATTGTAAAATCGAAATGTCCTGTCGTAAGAAAAAAAATGGGAGAAGAGGAATAAATATTTTTTATTTAACGTCTTTCTTCATTTTGATGACTTTATCATATTTTATCATACTAATTTCTACTCTACCTTCCCAGAGTTCATTCTCCAGGGAACTCCATTTAAACTATTCCAACGGATTCCTTCCAATCTCTTTATTTTATGATCTCATTGGAAATCATATAAAGACAACTCTTATTTAATATAGCTATTTGTGCAAGTATTTTACGATTAAGAAGTAACTGTCTCTTGTACAGATTGTGTATAAATTTACTATAACTGAAGTATACTTTATTCTCGCGAATTACTGCATTTATCCGAGTGATCCACAACCGACGAAAATCTCTCTTTTGTCTACCTCTATCCCGATGAGCCGAAACCAAAGCTCTTATTTTCTGTTGAGTAATAGTACGAGTAAGTCTTGAATGAGCCCCTCGAAAGGTTGATGCAAATAAACGAATTTTTGTTCTACGTCTTCGAGCTATATACCCTCGTTTAATTCTGGTCATTGAATAAATGAAACTTTGATGAATAACTAATTGATTTCCTTTCTTTCAGTTATTCCCTTCCCGTATCCTAGTCTATTAATAACAAAACGGATTCTTCCAATGTATAAAATTTAAATTCCAATGGCTTTTGCTACTATAACCTTCCCGACCACGATTTTTTTTTTTTTTTTTCTAGGTGAAATGCCTAGAAAAAATTGTATTGATATTAGGTATCAAAAACACATAAAACATAAAAGTAGTAAATATAAATGGATATAGTGGGTTCCATCGTTTCTATGGTTACTTCTTAAACGGTGAGGTCCTCTCTATACACCGGAGCCCTTCTTTCATTTAATCAATGTTATTGTTAACTTGTACAGTTCACACTCTTTGGCTCTACCCATAATTATCCAGTACGAGGTCTTTCACAATGAGATCTACTTATACAGTAACGGTATTTAATTATGAAGATTAGCTGAGTAGCTGACCCTGTTAGTCCGTTCTTGCAAGAGTAAGGCATAATTTTTCTTCTTTTTAAAATAGTATTTCCCCTGCTTAATGGATATCATTTGCTATCAATGGAGAATTCTTTCTCATCTTAAATTTAAAATGGAGTTGATTGGATTTGCACCAACGGAAACCATACATTTGATACCACAATAGAAGGATAGATCTTTTTTATTTTTAGATATTGAATGGAGTTCTTCCATTCTAGTCTATTCACTGGTACTGATCGTTGATACTGGATCAATTGTTTTCTTTCTTTTGTCCTAGCCCATGATCTGAACGAGTCGCACATACACCCTAGTACATGTTCCTCGTCGCTGAGGACATCCCCCAAGAGCGGGGGATTTCGTGACATTTCTGATTGGCTGTCTTGTGTTTCTAATAAGTTGTTTAATAGTTGGCATATTGAATCATATACATAATGGGCTGGTTTAGATCGATCTTAACCGGATGATTATGAATTATTTTATTTCTATATTAATAGATTAATGAATAGAATATTAAATCCGGTAAGAAGATAAAATCTCAAATCATCAATTCGTCTGAAATTTTTGTTATTTTTTCTTTTTTATTCAGTCGCTACAAGATCAACAATTCCATGAGCTTGGGCTTCTGTTGCTGACATAAAAACATCTCTTTCCATATCTTCGGATACAACCCATAAGGGTTTGCCTGTCCTTTGTACATAAACCCTTGTGACGGTTTCGCGCAGCTTCAAAAGTTCTTCCGCTTCCAAGATAAATTCTCCCGTCTGTGCCTCATAAAAAGAACTAGCAGGTTGATGGATCATTACCCTGATGATATAACATAATAAATGTTTATTCTATCTCGCATGATGATAAGGTGAAGAGATAAAGAATAATAAAATATATAATTGAACAACCGTACAGGCATCTTTTACGCATTGCATACGGCTCTATAATGGAATTCGTTTTTACCTTACTTAAATATCAAATAAATTAAATATAGGGTCTATCAGACTCGGGTTGGTAAATGATCCAATAACCACCCTTCTTTTTGTTTTTGGAGTAGTTCAAAAATACTATGATGGCTCCGTTGCTTTATATATTTATTTCGTCTGTTATTTAGCAATCCCAAAGTTTCTTTTTTTTTTTTTTTCAAATAAAAAAGATTTTTTTTTATTTTCATATTCTTTCATAACCTAAATATTGTGTAAGAGCCTCCCGGCGTGAAAACAAAAAAGTTTGTGACGCTGAAATAGGCCTCCCGATAGATTAGATAAAATCGGAAATACCTTTTATCTCATACTACTCTTTCGATACATAATTTAAGGGTTAAAAAAATTTATCATATCGAATTCGAAGTGCCATGCTATTATTACTTAATATTCATATTTCATATAGCGCGAAGGCATAGTCTTCTTTTTTCTCTCAAATCAAATAAAAAACTCATTGGCGCCAAGCGTGAGGGAATGCTAGACGTTTGGTAATTTCTCCTCCGACCAGAATAAAAGATCCCATTGAAGCGGCTAATCCCATGCATATTGTCTGTATATCTGGTCGCACAAATTGCATAGTATCATAAATAGCTACTCCGGGTATTACCCATCCGCCAGGAGAATTTATAAACAAATATAGATCTTTGGTATCATCCTCTATACTGAGATATACCATAAGACCAATAAGTTGATTCGAGATCTCGCTATCAACCCCTTGGCCTAAAAAAAGTAATCTTTCTCGATAAAGTCGGTTGATTGGGATAAAGTTGTATCCCTTAGAAACCGTACATGCACCTTTTGATGCATACGGTTCAACAAAAATAACGAAAAAAAAAAAGAATCAATGTGTAGATGTAGATTCTAGCGCTTTCTTTTATTTTATTTTATTTTTTCATACCAGGTATAAAAAGGGGCTTTTCTTTCATTTTTCAAAAAAGATGGGTTTTGGCCTGTTTTGTTTATCTATAAAAAAAAATTACTAAATTTATCTAACTAACTTTTCATTGATGTATTGTTTCATCGAGATACAATCTCAATCGCGATGTAATTTTCTTGTTCCTGAATGGGCTTCTTCAATTTTTTTAGGTTTATGCTCTACTCCGAGTAAAGATCCGCCCGATTTGGATTTGCACATATATGACAAATGCCCCAATACCACGTCCTTTTGCTACGACTTCCTTTTTACAATTTATTTCATGTCTTACAACAGATATTCAATGCATTCATCATATTACTCGATTGATTAACTGTTTGAGATCACTTCTATTATAAATATATAAAGAAATAGAATATGATAGAAATAGTAATCATAAATAGATTTTTTACCGGTTTTTTTCTAAACGGAGCCTGGATACTTCATTTTATTGGCCTAACCAAGATAACCATAAATTATTCTAATTGATAATATTAATCTGTATACCCTCCCGAAAAAATGGATCTAATTGAACTTCACGCTCCAAATTTTTGATAATTCAATCAATCTTTCTTGGGCGAAGGGGAGGATATCTCGATCGGGGAAGAGAATGGGGAAATACCATATGACCCAATATATCTGACAAGTCGCACTATACGTCAATCCACAATGCATCTTCCTCTCCAGGACTTCGAAAAGGTACTCTTGGAACACCAATAGGCATTAAATAAAAGAAAAATTAAGTACTATATCTCACTTTGATGTGAAAGCGTAACGAATGGATTTAGTGTCCTACTAATATTGGCCTTTATCATATTTTATCCATAGATTGACTAAGTTTATAAAAAAAGATAAAGAAGACAAAATGAATAAAGGAAAATTATTACAAATAAGTCCTTTGAATGATGAACAAATATATATATGCATTCACTCATAGAAAATGGTATCAACTCCCCTACCATTGCGTATTGGTACTTATCGGGTGTAGAATAGATCTGCTTCTTTTTGTTCCTACGAACAAAATAGTTTCATTATTACTAAAAGTAATTGAAAAGAATCAAACAAATCAAACAAATATTAATTCTTTCCCCAAGATAATCCACTAAAAAGAGGGTCCACAGCATAGTTTTTTCCAATGCAATAAAGTTACATTGTGTCTATTTTTCATTGATAAAGGGGTATTTCCATGGGTTTGCCTTGGTATCGTGTTCATACCGTCGTATTGAATGATCCCGGTCGTTTGATTTCTGTCCATATAATGCATACAGCTCTGGTTGCTGGTTGGGCCGGTTCGATGGCTCTATACGAATTAGCAGTTTTTGATCCTTCTGATCCTGTTCTTGATCCAATGTGGAGACAGGGTATGTTCGTTATACCCTTCATGACTCGTTTAGGAATAACCAATTCATGGGGCGGTTGGAGTATCACAGGGGGTACTGTAACGAATCCGGGTATTTGGAGTTACGAAGGTGTGGCCGGGGCACATATTGTGTTTTCGGGCTTGTGCTTTTTGGCAGCTATCTGGCATTGGGTGTATTGGGATCTAGAAATATTTACTGATGAACGTACAGGAAAACCCTCTTTGGATTTGCCTAAGATCTTTGGAATTCATTTATTTCTATCAGGGGTGGCTTGCTTTGGTTTTGGTGCATTTCATGTAACAGGATTGTATGGTCCTGGAATATGGGTGTCCGATCCTTATGGACTAACTGGAAGGGTACAATCCGTAAATCCAGCGTGGGGTGTGGAGGGTTTTGATCCTTTTGTTCCGGGAGGAATAGCCTCTCATCATATTGCAGCAGGGACCTTGGGCATATTGGCGGGTCTATTCCATCTTAGTGTACGTCCACCTCAACGCCTATACAAAGGATTACGTATGGGAAATATTGAAACCGTCCTTTCCAGTAGTATTGCTGCTGTCTTTTTTGCCGCTTTTGTAGTTGCTGGAACTATGTGGTATGGTTCAGCAACTACCCCGATTGAATTATTTGGTCCCACTCGTTATCAATGGGATCAAGGATACTTCCAACAAGAAATATATCGAAGAATTGGTGCTGGGTTGGCTGAAAATCAAAGTTTATCTGAAGCTTGGTCTAAAATTCCCGAAAAACTAGCTTTTTATGATTACATCGGCAATAATCCGGCAAAGGGGGGGTTATTCAGAGCGGGCTCAATGGACAACGGGGATGGAATAGCTGTTGGGTGGTTAGGACATCCTATCTTTAGAGATAAAGAGGGGCGCGAACTTTTTGTACGTCGTATGCCTACTTTTTTTGAAACATTTCCGGTTGTTTTGGTAGACGGAGACGGAATTGTTAGAGCCGATGTTCCTTTTAGAAGGGCGGAATCAAAATATAGTGTCGAACAAGTAGGTGTAACTGTCGAGTTCTATGGCGGCGAACTCAACGGAGTCAGTTATAGCGATCCCGCTACTGTGAAAAAATATGCTAGACGTGCTCAATTGGGTGAGATTTTTGAATTAGATCGTGCTACTTTGAAATCCGATGGTGTTTTTCGTAGCAGTCCACGGGGTTGGTTTACTTTTGGACATGCTTCGTTTGCTTTGCTCTTCTTCTTCGGACACATTTGGCATGGTGCTAGAACCTTGTTTCGAGATGTTTTTGCTGGTATTGATCCAGATTTAGATGCTCAAGTGGAATTTGGAGCATTCCAAAAACTTGGAGATCCAACTACAAGAAGACAAGTAGTCTGATACAATATGCTTTGTTACTTGTTACTTTTCATTTTTATTTTCTTTTTGTGATTTTTAGATGGGGTACCAGATAAATCTTGATTTGAATCACTGCCTTTTCTTTGACTCTTGTTCTTTATTTATCCGGGAGACGATCCCAAATAAACAGGTATGGAAGCTATAATTGTAAACCACGATCGAATCTATGGAAGCATTGGTTTATACATTCCTTTTAGTCTCAACTCTAGGAATAATTTTTTTCGCTATCTTTTTTCGAGATCCGCCTAAAGTTCCAACTAAAAAGGTGAAATGATTTGTCATTATCTCAATTGAAGTACGGATCCTCCCAATATTGGGAGGATCCGTACTTCAACTAGTCCCCGTGTTCCTCGAATGGATCTCTTAGTTGTTGAGAGGGTTGCCCAAAAGCAGTATATAAGGCGTACCCAGTAAAACTTACAAGTAAACCAGATAAAAAGATGGCAACTAGGGTTGCTGTTTCCATGATTATATAGTTTTAAGACATTATAAAGTTTTAAGACCACAATGGATCTATGATAAGATCATTTATTTACAACGGAATGGTATACAAAGTCAACAGATCTTACTGAATATAAAATATTATGGCTACACAAACCGTTGAAGGTAGTTCTAGATCTGGCCGCCCAAAACGAACTAATGCGGGGAGTTTATTGAAACCATTGAATTCAGAATATGGTAAAGTAGCTCCTGGGTGGGGAACTACTCCTTTGATGGGTCTCGCAATGGCTCTATTCGCGATATTCCTATCTATTATTTTGGAGATTTATAATTCTTCCATTTTACTGGATGGAATTTCAATGAATTAGATTCACAAGAACCATTAACTGGCTTTTTCAATACAAAGTGAAGCGTTTAGGTTTCTGATTTTTATCCCATTCTATTTTGGTAGTTTGACCGTGGAATTTCTTTGTTTCTGTATTTCCGGAATATGAGTGTGTGACTTGGTATAAATGATCCTATGGATAGTACAGAGAATGGGTCTGTCATCTTGATAGAGATGGTTTTACTTCGTCGGATATTCATTCTAGTATCTGGAGCACGGAATATATGAAATAGATTACTATTAGAACTATGATTCATACTTAATAGTCAGACCTCGTGTCCGGACTTCAAAAAATTTTTTCAAAGAGTTAGAAGTTATAAATAGAAATATTTTGATTCTTTCAAACTTTCGTTTATGCTTATTTTGATCAAAGGACAAAACAAAGGTTTCTTTGGTTTGGATTTTTAGTCATTATATCTATTCATTGAATAAGTGATGATCCAATGGTTCTTACTCAGGGAATTTTGGGACTTAGACTTAGTTTGAAAGGGTTTTATTGAATCATCGTGGTTTTAGTATGAATCTGAGGTTTTAATCAATTCATAGGGTCTTAACAAGAGAATTCCTATCAATAATAAAGAAAACAGCAGTAAAGCCGCATTACACATAAATAACACCAAAGAAAATAGGTAAATAGAAGATTCAAGAGGCCTATAACGATCAATATATAGACGAATGAGCCGACTTGATTTTTTGGCATTATAACCACAAAGAAGAGCTTTCGGATTTTTATTCTTTAGTATCTTCAAAAAAAAATTGAATCATAAATCATAGAATTAATAAATTTCAAACTTTATATTACACACATCCGTTAGAACTAGTATTTGGGTGTTTCTGTTTGAGCCGTACGAGATGAAATTTTCATATACGGTTCTCCGGGGGGGTCCCCTTGATTTACCTATCTCAATAAAATCTATGATTGGTTCGAAGAACGTCTTGAGATTCAGGCAATTGCCGATGATATAACTAGTAAATATGTTCCTCCTCACGTCAACATATTTTATTGTCTAGGGGGAATTACGCTTACTTGTTTTTTGGTACAAGTAGCTACCGGGTTTGCTATGACTTTTTATTATCGTCCGACCGTTACGGAGGCCTTTGCTTCTGTTCAATATATAATGACTGAAGCTAATTTTGGTTGGTTAATCCGATCAGTTCATCGATGGTCGGCAAGTATGATGGTCCTAATGATGATCCTGCACGTATTTCGCGTGTATCTCACCGGCGGCTTTAAAAAACCTCGTGAATTGACTTGGGTTACAGGTGTGGTTTTGGGTGTATTGACCGCATCTTTTGGTGTAACTGGTTATTCCTTACCTCGGGACCAAATTGGTTATTGGGCAGTAAAAATTGTAACAGGCGTACCAGACGCTATTCCTGTAATAGGCTCGCCTCTGGTAGAGTTATTACGCGGAAGTGCTAGTGTAGGACAATCCACTTTGACTCGTTTTTATAGTTTACACACTTTTGTATTACCTCTTCTTACCGCCGTATTTATGTTAATGCACTTCCCAATGATACGTAAGCAAGGTATTTCTGGTCCTTTATAAAGAATATATACCATCGTGTAATCAATCATCTATCACTTGGGGTAGGAACACTAGTATTTCATTGCTACAAATATGGATTATTGAAAAAAAAAATAAGACATGTATTGGGATATTTCTCTTCAACTCTACAAAAATGTCTTATTTTTTTGACACTCATAGTTGAAGTGAATTTTCCGAAGATAAAATGGATTATGGGAGTGTGTGACTTGAACTATTGATCGGGCCTTGCAGATATATGTCC